ATTTTGTTTTTTTTGTATTTATATGTGTAAATTAAAACTTTTTTTTTTGTTTATGTATCTGTTCATTTTCTTCTAGTTGATAAAATTTATATTATTTTTAATCAGTGACACCCCCTTTTTATTTGTGCGCATTTAATATAAATAATTTATTATAATATATTACATTTAATTTCATATATCATTATAAGTATTATTTATTTAATATTAATTGATTATTTGAAATTATATATTTATCAAAAGTTGTAGCTACCTATTTTTTAAGGCAAAAGAAATTATTATATAATAAAATATTTATAGTAATGTACATAAATATATTACATTATAATAATAGGATATAACGAATATAAGTTATTTTATAAATAATAACATTAATATATTAATATAATTAGTTATTATAATTATAATAATATAATTGTTTAATTTTATATTATTATATTATTTAATGTATATATATATAATATATAATAATAAATATACTTACATACTAATACATATTATATTAAATTACATATTGTATTAAGTTAAATTATTTATATTATTTAATCTTTCTTTAAAATATTAAAAAAAGAAAGATTAAATGTAAAGATAATGATATAAAACACTTACCGGTATAAGCGTACCATGTACATCTTTCTGTATGTAATAAAGAAGTTTTTGTTGTTGTCGAAAAGGAGTTATGTTCTAGATATTTTTAATAAAATTGTATTAATTTTCCTTTGTTTTTCTAAATTATTTCAACTAATTAGTGATTATTATAATTTTTTTGTACTGTAGATGTTCCGTCTGGATTTCTGAAAGTTTTATTCTTGCTTTTTTATTCACTTTTTCTTTATATTATATGTAAGTTTGGTAAAACTGAATGTTCAATTTGCAGTGATTTAATTTATTAATCAAGTGATTTTGGAATTAGTAATTGATTAAGTATTTGCATAATTCGTGCCAGCAGCTGCGGTTATACGATTAATACAAGTGAATATTATTGGTTTAATAGTTATTTATATTTTGAGTTAAACAATTTTTTTGTAGGGTGAAATCTAAAAATTTTTTATGACTCTTTTTATGGATCTTTGAAACTTGAACTATAAACTAGGATTAGATACCCTATTATTCTAAGTGTTAATTATACTTACCGGGGTAGTATTAGTTAAATCTTTAAACCCATAGAATTTGGCGGTATTTTATTCTATTCAGAGGAACCTATTCCGTAATTGATAATACACGATTAACTTTACTTAATTTATTATTTGTTTGTATATCTCCGTTATCAGAAGATCTTTTTAGGGTTGTAATTTTCTTAATTTATAATTGTAGATTATTTCAGGTCAAGGTGCAGCTTATTTAAGGTGAGAATGGGTTACATTATATATATATATAATGGATTTTTTATTGAAAAATATTAATGAAGGTGGATTTGATAGTAATTTAATTAATTTTATTTATTTGATATTAGCTCTAAAATGTGTACACATCGCCCGTCGCTCTCGTTTTTGATTCTAGATTTAGTGTTTTAAGATTAGATGAGATAAGTCGTAACATAGTAGATGTACTGGAAAGTGTATCTAGTAAGATTACAGGATAAAACTTATTAGTTAGGTATTTCATTTACACTGAACTTTATTCTGTGCAATTCAGGATGTCTTGATGATTTAAATAATTATTGTTATTTATTGTATTTTTAATTATTTAATAGAAGTAACTTTATTGTTTATATGTCTTAGTATATTTTATTAAATTGATTATTTATATTATAGTTTATTAGTAGGGTAATTGGATTTTGAAAAATCTATTGAAGTTATTAAAAGTAGATTTTTTTTGTTGTACCTTTTGTATCAGGGTTTATTAAAATTTAATTATTTATTTATTTTTCTCGATTTAGGTTGATTTATAGTTAACTGTAAGTTAATGTTATATAATTATTTATAAGTTAATTATGGTAATGAAATGTTATTCGTTTCCTAAGATATCTAGTTTCCTAAGAAAAAAATTTAATTTTTTAGAGTTGTTGTTTTTGTTTAATTTTTTAATATGAAATATTAACTTATTTATTCTTTAAGGGATAAGCTTTGAAGTGATTTCCTATAATTTATTAATTTTTTTATTTAATAGTAGGCTTTAAATCAGCTATCATTTAGATTACGTTTTAGTTCATTATTTAAAATTTAATTTTATAATTATTTTAGGGGGAAGGGCTATTAGGATAAAACATTAAATTTTAAAATTTTTGTAATAATGATTTAATTAGTATGTTCATTTTGTTTATATTATTTTTTTATTAATTTATTATAAGGAATTAGGCAATAATTAATTTCCGCCTGTTTATCAAAAACATGTCTTCTTGATAATGATATGAAGTCTGTCCTGCTCACTGAATATTTAAAGAGCCGCGGTATTTTGACCGTGCAAAGGTAGCATAATCATTAGTTTCTTAATTAGAGGCTGGTATGAATGGTTTGACGAGAAATTAACTGTCTCTTAATAAATGGTAGAATTTAACTTTTTAGTCAAAAGGCTAAAATTTTTCTTTAGGACGAGAAGACCCTATAGAGCTTTATATATTATTTAGATATGTTTTTGGGTTAAGTATATTGTATATTTGATGTTTATGTTTTGTTGGGGTGACATGAAGAACAAAAAAACTCTTCATTATTAAATCATTAATTTATGTTTTTGATCCATAATTTATGATCATAAGATTAAGTTACCTTAGGGATAACAGCGTAATTATTCTTGAGAGTTCATATCTACAGAATAGATTGCGACCTCGATGTTGGATTAAGAGAAATTTTGGGTGCAGAGGCTCATTAATTAGGTCTGTTCGACCTTTAAATTCTTACATGATCTGAGTTCAGACCGGCGTAAGCCAGGTCGGTTTCTATCCTAAGACACTATTTTATAACATTAGTACGAGAGGACCATGTTGTAGAAATAATTTTTATTTTATTGATTAAGTTTAATACTATTTTGGCAGATTAATGCATTGAATTTAGAATTCATTAATGTAGATTTTACTACAAATAGTATTGATATTATATGATTTACTAATATTCTTTATAAATTTTTTTCTTTTAGTTATTTGTGTTTTAATAAGTGTAGCTTTTTTAACTTTACTAGAGCGTAGGATTTTGGGTTATATTCAAGTTCGTAAAGGTCCTAATAAGGTAGGATTAATAGGTATTCTTCAGCCTTTTAGTGATGCAGTTAAATTAGTTTGTAAGGAACAACCTATTCCTTTTATGTCAAACTACTTATTTTATTATTTATCTCCTGTATTTAATTTGATGATTTCTTTATTAGTTTGATTAGTTTTCCCTTATTTAACCTATATATGTTCTTTCCTTTATGGATTTTTATTTTTTTTGTGTTGTACTAGATTAAGTGTTTACACTGTAATAATTGCTGGTTGATCATCAAATTCAAATTATTCTTTATTAGGTTCTTTGCGTTCTGTTGCTCAAACAATTTCTTATGAAGTAAGTTTAGCTTTAATTTTACTGTCTTTGATTTTTTTAGTTGGTAGATTAAATATACTAGATTTTATGAATTATCAGTTTTATTGTTGATTTATTATTATTTCTTTTCCTTTATTTTTATGTTGTTTTGCTTCTTGTTTAGCAGAAACTAATCGTACTCCCTTTGATTTTGCTGAGGGTGAGTCTGAATTAGTTTCTGGGTTTAATATTGAATATGGTGCCGGAGGTTTTACTTTAATTTTTTTATCAGAATATACTAGAATTTTATTTATAAGAATATTAATATCTTTAATTTTCCTAGGGGGTGATATTTATTCTTATGTATTTTTTATAAAACTTTCTACTTTATCATTTAGATTTGTTTGGATTCGGGGTACTTTACCACGTTTTCGTTATGATAAACTTATATATTTAGCTTGAAAGAGCTTTTTACCTTTATCTTTGAATTTTTTGCTTTTTTATATCGGGGTTAAGATTTTATTAATCTCGATTAATTAGTGAAATTTTTTAAGAATAAGTTAAAAGAAGAGTCGAACTTCTTTATTATATTTTCAAAACATATACTTTCCCTAAGTTATTTAACTTATTATTTAATTAATTATTTTATCCCATATGTTAATTATATGAATATTGATTAAATAGTATAAGAAGTATAATATTGTTAAGATTTGTCCTGTTAAAATATATGGTTCTTCAACGGGGCGTTTTCCAATTCAAGTTAATAAGCATACAATTACTACTATAGTTCAGAATATTATTTGGTTTATAGGATAAAATTGAATTCCTCGAAATTTCATTTTATTATAAAATGGTATAATTATTAGAATTCTAATTGATATAAATAATGCAATAACTCCCCCTAATTTATTAGGGATTGACCGTAGAATTGCATATGCAAATAGGAAGTATCATTCTGGTTGAATATGAATTGGTGTAATTAATGGGTTTGCTGGTATAAAATTATCAGGATCTCCTAACATATAAGGATTTATAAGACATAATATAATTAGGAAGAATGTTATTATTACAAAAGTGATCAAATCCTTAAATATAAAGTATGGGTGGAATGGAATTTTATCCATATTTCTATTTAGTCCTAAAGGGTTATTTGAACCATTTTGGTGAAGAAAAAATAAATGGATTATTATTAAGGCACTAATAATAAAGGGTAAAATAAAATGAAAAGTGAAGAATCGATTTAATGTTGCATTATCTACTGCAAATCCTCCCCATACTCATTGAACTAAGTCTAGTCCTAGGTAGGGAATTGCGGATAACAAATTTGTAATTACTGTTGCTCCCCAGAATGATATTTGACCTCAAGGTAGAACATATCCTATAAATGCGGTAGCCATAGTTATAAATATAATAATTGTTCCAATTATTCATGTATAAGTGTATAAGTATGATCTATAATAAATTCCTCGTCCTACGTGAAGGTATATACAAATAAAAAATATGGATGCTCCATTTGCATGTAATATTCGAATAATTCAACCATTATTTACATCTCGACAAATGTGAACTACACTTCTAAATGCTGTTTCAATATTTGATGTGTAATGAATGGCTAGGAACAAACCAGTTACAATTTGAATAGATAAGCATATGCCTAGTAGTGAACCTAAATTTCATCAATAAGAGATATTAATTGGTGCTGGAAGATCAACTAATGAGTTATTTATGATTTTAATAAGGGGGTGCTTGATTCGAAGGGGTTTATTCATTAGTTTTATGTTATTTTTCGAATAGGTCCTTTATTAATATTAGTAATTTTTACTACTACTATTAATGTCAAGAATAAATATAATATCATTATAATTGTAATAGTAAAGTTTGGGTTGTTATATAATTTTTGTAGTGATATTGTTATTTCTGATAGTTGAATTAATTTATTAAAATTTATTCTTTCTGTATTTTTAATTACATCAATAAATATTATTTTATTAATAATGGTTAATATAATTAATAAAATATTCCATAAAATTAAATTAAAGATTAAAATATTAAATGATAATGAAAATATTTCATTTGATGCGATTCTTGTAATATAAATGAATAGAACAAGTATACCTCCAAGGAATATTATAAATAAAATATAAGATAATCAGAATCTCTCTATTATTATTCCTGTTATTAATCCAATAAACATTGTCTGTATTACAATAAATACTAATATTGATATTGGATGTGTTAAATTAATAAAGTTAATATTTATTATGTTTGATAGTGCTAGAATTATTATTTTTATCATATCAAGGGTTAGTTTATTAAAATACCGTTTTTGGAGATCGGAGAAGAAAGAAGATTTTATCCTTGAAGTTTTAAAAGGGGGGCTCTTGCTTATTTTCGGCTTACAAGGCCGATGTTTTTTAATAAACTATTAAAACTAATGTTTATATTTTCTATTTTTACTTCTTTAATTATATATTTTGCTGGTATTTATGTTTTTTCTTCTAAGCGAAAGCATATATTGGTAGTTTTATTAAGATTAGAATATATTGTTCTTTCCTTATTTATATTAATTATTATTTTTATTTCTGAGTTTGATTATGATTATTTTTTTCCTGTTATTTTTTTAGTTTTTTCTGTTTGTGAAGGTGCTCTAGGTCTTTCTATTTTAGTTTCTATAATTCGTTCTCATGGTAATGATTTTTTTAATTCTTTTAATATGATTTTATGTTAAAGTATTTGTTTATAATTATTTTTTTGGTTCCACTTTGTTTACTAAATAATTGTTGATGATTAATTCATTCTTTAATATTTATATTTTGTTTTATTTTTATACTTTGTTGTTATTCTTATTCTGATTTGAATATAATTGGTTATTTTTTTGGTGTTGATTATTTTTCTTTTAGTTTAATTTTTTTAAGTTTTTGGATTTGCTCTTTAATAATTACTGCTAGAGTCTATGTTTTTAATTTTTCTTATTATCCAAAATTTTTTCTTTTTATGATTTTGTTTTTAATATTAATATTGTTTTGTTCTTTTTCTAGTTTGAATATATTTTCTTTTTATATTTTTTTTGAGTCTAGTTTGATTCCAACTTTATTTTTAATTTTGGGTTGAGGTTATCAACCTGAGCGATTGCAGGCTGGTATTTACTTGATTTTTTATACCTTGTTGGCTAGATTACCTTTAATGTTAGTTTTCTTTAGGACTTATAGTTTTATAAGTACTTTATATTTTCCCTTATTTTATGATATTGGTTCTTTTTATTTTTTATTTTATTTATTTATAATTTTGGCTTTTTTAGTTAAGATGCCTATATTTATATTTCATCTTTGACTTCCTAGGGCCCATGTTGAGGCCCCTATTTCTGGTAGAATAATTCTTGCAGGGGTTTTATTAAAATTAGGTGGTTATGGTATTTTTCGTGTAATGAGGATTATTACTTATATAGGTATAAGATTTAACTACTTTTGAGTTTCTTTAAGTTTGTTTGGTGGTGTTATTGTTAGATTAATTTGTTTTCGTCAAGTAGATCTAAAGTCTTTAATTGCTTATTCTTCTGTTGCTCATATAAGAATAGTTATTGGTGGGTTGATAAGTATAAATTGATGAGGGTGTTTAGGTTCACTTTTTTTAATGATTGGTCATGGGTTGTGTTCTTCTGGTTTATTTTGTCTATCTAATATTGTTTATGAACGTTTGGGTAGACGTAGATTATTAATTAATAAAGGTTTAATTAATCTTATACCTAGAATGTCTCTTTGATGATTTCTTTTAAGATCATCAAATATGGCTGCACCTCCTTCATTAAATTTAATTGGGGAATTAAGCTTGTTAAATAGAATTATTTCTTGATCATCTTTTATGTATATTTTATTGATTTTTTTATCCTTTTTTAGTGCTGTTTATACTTTATATATATATTCTTATTCTCAACATGGTTCCTATTATGCTGGAATTTATACTTGTTCTATTGGTTACTTACGTGAGTATCATCTTTTATTTTTACATTGATTTCCATTGAATATTCTTTGTTTAAGGGGTGATTATTTATTTTGTTTGGGTTGCTTAAGTATTTTAATTAAAATATTGGTTTGTGGAATCAGTGATATGAAGTATTCATCTTAGGCCGTGAATTGTTTATCTATTTGTTCATTAAGTTTTTATTTTTTGTTATTATTAGGAACTTCAATCTTTATTTTAGGAATTTATTTTTTAATAATTGATTATACGGTTTTTATTGAATGGGAATTATTAAGTTTGAATAGAACAATATTGGTTATAACATTAATTTTTGATTGAATATCTTTACTTTTTATGTCTTTTGTTATATATATTTCTTCATTGGTTATTTATTATAGAATTGATTATATATCTGATGAAAGGGATATAAATCGTTTTATTATTATTGTTTTAATATTTATTTTTTCAATAGTTTTATTAATCATTAGTCCAAATTTAGTAAGTATTTTATTAGGTTGAGATGGGTTAGGATTAGTTTCTTATTGTTTGGTTATTTATTATCAGAATGTAAAATCTTTTAGTGCTGGCATATTAACTGCTCTATCTAATCGAATTGGTGATGTGGCTATTTTAATTTCAATTTCTTGAATATTAAATTTTGGAGGTTGAAATTATATTTATTATTATGATTTTATTTCTGGTTCGTTTGAAATGAGGGTTATTACTATATTAATTATTTTAGCATCTATAACTAGGAGAGCTCAGATTCCTTTTTCTTCTTGACTTCCTGCAGCAATAGCTGCTCCTACTCCTGTTTCGGCTTTAGTACATTCATCTACTCTTGTTACTGCGGGGGTTTATTTATTAATTCGTTTTAGTCCAATACTTTATATTTATAATTATGGTTGATTTTTAATATTAATTGGTTGTTTAACTATGTTTATGGCGGGTCTTGGTGCTAATTTTGAATTTGATTTGAAGAAGATCATTGCTCTTTCAACATTAAGACAGCTGGGTTTAATAATAGGTATTTTATCAATGGGTTATTCAAATTTAGCTTTTTTCCATCTATTATGTCATGCTTTATTTAGGGCTTTATTGTTTATATGTGCAGGATCCATTATTCATAATATAAAGGAATCACAAGATATTCGGTTTATAGGCTCTATTGTTAAATTTATACCTTTAACTTCTATTTGTTTAAATGTTTCAAGATTATCATTATGTGGTATGCCTTTTCTTGCGGGATTTTATTCAAAGGATTTAATTCTTGAGGTAGTTTGTTTGGAGTGGTTAAATTTATTGATTTTTTTTTTATTTTTTTTATCTACTGGTTTTACAGCTTCATATTCTTTTCGATTATTTTATTATTCAATAATTGGTGAAAATAATTTTTTTTCAAGTTTTTATTTTAATGATAATAGTTATTTTATTTCTTTTGGTATAATTGGTTTACTAATTATTGCTGTTTTTGGTGGTAGATTGTTATCTTGATTAATTTTCCCTATTCCTTATTTTATTATTTTACCTTTTTATTTGAAATATTTAACTGTTGCTGTGGTAATTTTAGGTTCTTATTTTGGTTATTTAATGTCACAGATAAATTTATTTTGTAATTTATTTTCTTTAAGTATATTTCCTTTTGTGGGGTTTAATGGTTCTATGTGATTTATACCTTTCCTTTCAACCAATTTTCTTATTTTTTTTCCTTTAATTTTAGGGCCCTATTCAGTAAGGTCTTTTGATTATGGTTGAGGGGAAATGTTTGGTGGTCAGGGGCTCTATAGATTTTTTGTTTATTTAATTGATTATTTTCAGAATTGATATGATTTTGGTTTCAGGACTTATCTTTTAACTTTTATTTTTTGGATATTTATTTTGGTCATGTTATATTTTATTTACCTAAATAGCTTATGTTTAGAGTATTACATTGAAGATGTAATGGAAATGTTTTATTTTTAGGTATTTATAAATATCTTATATATTATTTTTACAGTGAAAATGTAGAGTTTTATTTAAACTATATAAATTAGAAATGTTAACGGAGTTAAACCGCTATTATAAAAAGTTAGCGGCTTTTATATTGGCATTCCATTTCCTTAATTGGAATTTAATGTTCACTAGTATTATTAACAATAATATGCCTCTTTTTGGCTTCAATTAATTTTAGAATAAGGGTAGAATTTTACCATATTTTCAGGTCGAAACTGATTGCAATAGATCGCTTCTTATTCAATACAAGGTTAATTGATTGTTTCAATATTTTTTGGATGCAACCCAAATGTTATTATTAACTATAACCCTAATCTGCTCATTTTAGTGCTCCTTGATTTCATTCATAATATAATCCTCCTAATAAAATTATAATAAACATTAAGGTTGATGAGGTTCAGACTATAATATTTGATCTTTTGAAAATAATTACAATAGGTATAATTATTGCAATTTCTACATCAAAGATTAAAAAAATTATTGCAATTAGGAAAAATTGAATTGAGAATGGTATGCGGGCTGAACTTTTAGGATCAAATCCACATTCAAATGGTGATCTCTTTTCTCGATCATTAATTGTTTTTTTTGCTATAATTGTTGCTATTATTATAATGATTCTTGATAAAATGAATGAGGTTGAAATTGTTATATATACTGTTGTGATTATTTTTCTTGATGTTATCAATCTTTTTAATTGGAAGTTAAATGTACTTATATACTAGAAAAATTTATTATCTACCTCATCAATAAATTGAAACAAATAAAAATAGTCATACAATATCAACAAAGTGTCAATATCATGCTGCTGCTTCAAATCCAAAGTGATGTCTTAATGAGAATTGATTTATTGAACTTCGTATTAGACATGTAGTTAAAAATATTGTACCAATAATTACATGTAGTCCATGGAATCCTGTAGCTACAAAAAATGTTGATCCATAAATTGCGTCTGCAATCGTGAATGGTGCTTCTCAGTATTCATAGGCCTGAAGGGTGGTAAAGTATATTCCTAGTATTATGGTAATACATATTCTTTGTATAGTTTGTGTATGATTAGATTCTATTAATCTATGATGTGCTCATGTTACAGTTACTCCTGACGTTAGGAGGATTGCCGTGTTTAATAATGGGATTTGTAGAGGATTGAAGGGTTTAATTCCTAGTGGAGGTCATATTACACCAATTTCAATGGTGGGTGTTAATCTACTTCTGAAGAATGCTCAAAAAAATGATATGAAGAATAGAACTTCTGATGCAATAAATAGAATTATCCCTCACCGAAGTCCTATAGAGACAAATTTTGTATGAAGTCCTTGATAAGTTCTTTCTCGAATTACATCACGTCATCATTGAAATATAGTAATTAATGTAATTATTATTCCTATAATGAATAAATTAATATTATATAAGTGAAATCACTTGGCTAATCCGGAAACTATTACTACTGCTCCAATTGCTCCTGTTAGTGGTCATGGGCTGAAATCAACTAGATGAAATGGATGATTTAAGTTTTTTGTTATCATAAGTTAATATGTTTCTGTTGAATATAAGGTAGTTAAAATTGAGAATACATATGCTTGAATTACTGCAACTGCGGACTCTAAAATTAACAGCAATATTTGTACAATGATTATTATAAATATTAATTTTGTTGGGATTGTTGATCCTGTATTTCCTAAAAGAGTTAATAATAAGTGACCTGCAATTATATTTGCTGCTAAACGTACTGCTAATGTTCCAGGCCGAATAATATTTCTGATTGTTTCAATTAAGACTATGAATGATATAAGTACTGGTGGAGTACCTTGGGGTACTAAATGGGTGAATATATGGTTTGTATAATTAATTCAACCAAATATTATAAATCTTAATCATATTGGTAGTGCAATTGTAAATGTTATTGATAAATGTCTTGTTCTTGTAAAAATATAAGGGAATAAGCCTATAAAGTTATTAAACATTATTATAGAAAAAATTGAGATGAAAATTAATGTTGATCCATTAAATGCTTTTGGTCCTAATAGGATTTTAAATTCATTATGTAATATTATATTAATTTTATTCCATAAAATATTAATTCGTGATGGGGTTAATCAGAATATTATTGGGATTATAATTAATCCAATTAATGTTCTTATTCAATTTAATGATAAATTAAAAATATTAGTGGAAGGGTCAAAAGTTGAGAATAGATTTGTTATCATTTTCAGGCTAATTCTTTTTTTTTAAAAAGGCATGGGTTTTCCTTTTTTAAAAATTTTGTTTTGAAGGAGAAGAAATTTATTTGGTTAAATAAAATAAAAATCATTGAGAATGTTATAAATAGTATAAGTCATATTATGGGTGATATTTGAGGGATTTGATTTATAATCTCATCGGGAGTAGTTGTTATTTACTATATTTTGGTTTAAGAGACCAGTACTTACTTTCAGTCACCCGGTGTTCAAGGTGTACTAGTAAGTTATTTTAGACTGACATTCTAATGTTATATTTTAACTAACTCCTTAAATTATTTTTGAAAGTCATTTAATAAATATATTTACAGATGTTCTTTCGATTGAAATTGGTATAAATCTGTGGTTTGCTCCACAGATTTCTGAACATTGACCTATAAATAATCCAGGACGATTAATTGTAAATGTTCTTTGGTTTAATCGTCCTGGTATAGCGTCAATTTTAATTCCTAGTGCTGGTACTGCCCATGAATGTAATACATCTGAGGCAGTAGCTAATACTCGGATTTCTGAATCTATTGGTAGAATTGTTCGATTATCAACTTCTAGTAATCGAAATCCTTCATTTTTAAGATCTTTTTCTGTTAATATATAAGTATCAAATTCAATGTTAATAAAGTCTGAATATTCATAACTTCAGTATCATTGTCGTCCAATTGTTTTAATTGTTATTATTGAATCTATTGAATCATCTAATATATATAAAAGTCGAAGTGATGGCATTGCAATAAAAATTAATGTAATTGTTGGTAAAATTGTTCAGATGGTTTCAATTATGTGTTCATGGATTAAATTTCGATTTGTAAAATTGATTTTTATTATAAATATGATAGAATAGCTTACAATTATTATAATTAAAAGTAACATAGTCATGGTGTGGTCGTGGAAAAATGACAATTGTTCTATTATAGGTGATGCTCTATCTTGTAATGATAAATTTGATCATGTCGACATTTTCTAATAAAAGGTTAAACCTTTATTTGTAGGGCTTAAATCTACTGCATTAATCTGCCATATTAGAATCTAGAGATTATTGGTAGTTCTGAATAAGTGTGTTCTGCCGGAGGGTTATTTTGTAGTCATTCATTTGATCTATTTATATTTATTCTAAATAAAATTTTTCGATTTATGATTATACTTTCTCATATGATGAAGATAAATATAAAAATTCCAATAATTGAAATTATTGATCCAATTCTTGATAATATGTTCCACGATGTATATGCATCTGGATAATCTGAATACCGTCGAGGTATTCCTGCTAATCCTAGAAAATGTTGTGGAAAGAAGGTTAAATTTACTCCAATAAATATAATTGTAAATTGTACTTTTAATCAGGAGTTTTTTATAATTAATCCTGTAAATATTGGATATCATTGGATTATGCCTCCTATGATTGCAAATACTGCACCTATAGATAAAACATAGTGAAAATGGGCAACCACATAATAGGTGTCGTGTAATACAATGTCAATTGATGAATTGGCTAGTACTAGCCCTGTTAATCCACCAATGGTGAATAAGAAGATAAATCCTAATGCTCATAATAATGGTGGATTAAGTTTATATTTTGTTCCATATAATGTTGCTATTCATCTGAATACTTTAATACCTGTAGGTACAGCAATAATTATTGTTGCTGAGGTGAAATATGCTCGTGTGTCGACGTCTATACCTACAGTAAATATATGGTGTGCTCATACAATAAATCCTATTAGCCCAATTGATAATATAGCATAAATTATCCCTAGGGTTCCAAATGATTCAGTTTTTCCTCTTTCTTGAGAAACAATATGTGAAATAATTCCAAAGCCTGGAAGAATCAAGATATAAACTTCTGGGTGTCCAAAAAATCAAAATAAGTGTTGATATAGAATAGGGTCTCCTCCACCGGCAGGGTCAAAAAATGATGTATTTATATTTCGGTCGGTCAGTAACATTGTGATTGCTCCTGCAAGAACTGGTAGTGATAATAGTAGTAGTAGTGCTGTAATTACTACTGATCAAACAAATAAGGGTATTTGATCTAATGTTATTCTTTCAGATCGTATATTAATTGCTGTTGTAATAAAGTTAACTGCTCCTAGAATTGATGAAATTCCTGCTAAATGTAGTGAGAAAATGGCTAGATCAACTGATATTCCCCCATGGGCAAGCCCTCTAGCTAAGGGTGGATAAATTGTTCAGCCCGTACCAACCCCTCTATCAACAATTGAAGATATAATGAGAAGGGTCAATGAGGGGGGTAGTAGTCAGAAGCTCATATTATTTATTCGCGGAAACGCTATATCAGGTGCACCAATTATTAATGGGACTAGTCAGTTGCCAAATCCTCCAATTATAATTGGTATTACTATGAAAAAGATTATTACGAAGGCATGGGCTGTAATAATTACATTATAAATTTGATCGTCTCCAATGAAATATCCTGGTTGTCCTAGTTCGGTTCGAATAATTAATCTTATGGATGTTCCTACTATACCTGATCATGCACCAAATAAAAAATATAGGGTGCCAATATCTTTATGGTTTGTTGAGAATAATCATTTTTGCGATAAGATGGCTGATAATAGGCGGTAGATTGTAAATCTACTTATGAGAAATTCTCTCTTATCAAACAAAATGATTAATGATGGCTTTATATTCAATTATGATTTTAGACTGCAATTCTGAAGGTGTATATTATACTAAAGCCTAAAAGTTATTCTTTTAATTCTAACTTTGAAGGTTATTAGTTTAATTAACTTAAGACCTTAATTTAATAGAATTAATCTTGTTCTAGAAATTATTCCTAAAGTCGAAATTATAACCATAATGGGCAGTATAATTTTTATTTTTATATTTTTTGTGCTTATTGATCAGGAGTTTTCTGTGTAGGAGATTATAAAGGCTGAGAATCTAATCCGTATGTAGTAATAAAGGGTAATAGTAGTTAATACTACTATTATTGCCATTAATGTGATTAAGTTTCTTTCAACTAGTATTTGAATTACTAATCATTTTGGTAGAAACCCTAATATTGGTGGCAACCCTCCTAATGATAATAGTGAAATTATTACTACAAATTTAATTTCCATTTTTATTCTTCTGGTTGAAAATATTTGATTAATGAATTTTAAATTTGTTTGATTAAAGATTATAACTATGACCAGTCTTGTTACTGAATAGATGGAGAAATATAATTCTCATAGGGTTTCTCTTATAATTAATGCTGAAATTATTCATCCTAGGTGTCTAATTGAAGAATATGCTATAATCTGCCTTAATGATGTCTGATTTAGGCCTCCTATTGCTCCTACAAAAATTCTTAGTATAATAATTGAGAATGAAAATATTTCAATTTGAATACAATATGACAGGATTATTATTGGGGCAATTTTTTGCCATGTTATTAATACTAAGCAGTTGGTTCAGGTTGATATTTTTATGACTTCTGGTAACCAAAAGTGGAATGGTACAGCTCCTATTTTTAATAATAGTCTAGATCTAATTATTATTGATGGGATTCTTTCTTTTTTTCAGCCTGCAGACCACTTTACCTGAATTAATAAAATTGAAAATAATAATATCGTTGAGGCTATTGCTTGAATAATGAAATATTTGATTGAGGGTTCATTGGTTATTATGTTTTTATCACTTGTTAATATGGGAATAAACGAGAGGAGGTTGATCTCTAGTCCTATTCAAACTCCAAATCAGGAGTTTGATGAAATGGACAGGATCGTTCCTATCAACAATGTTGATAGGAACAGAAGTTTTAAAGAGTTGTTGTTCACTAAAAAGGAGAAGGTTGTACTTCTATGAATGGGGTATGAACCCATTAGCTTATTTAGCTTACCTTTTTATATAAAAGTGTATGATGCACATTAATTTTTGGCATTAAAAGCGTTAGTTTAATTCTAACTTGTATAATGAAGGTAAATAATTACTTAATTTATCCTATCAAGATAATCCTTTAATCAGGCACTTCATA